AAACCAGCCTATCTTCTGTATGGGGCTTTCACGCTAGTTGGAACAAAGACACATTTTTGGTTGTGAATTCAAATGTGGCAGATAAAAATATAGATTCTGCACAGCCCGATCAATAGTTCAAGTCACACACTCCCATAATCCATTTAATCTTCGGAAAATTCACTTCAACTATGAGTGTCAAATAAATAATACACTTCTATATTTTTGTAGAGTTGAAGAGAAATATCCAAAATACATGCCTTATTCTTTTCAATAATCCATATTTGTAGCAATAAAATACTATTGTTTCTACCCCAATGATTGATTACAAATAGCTATGATATACTCTCTATAAAGGGCCAGAAATGCCTTGCTTACGTATCATTAGGAAGTGCATTAACATAAATACGGCAGTAAGAAGAGGTAATACAAAAGTGTGTAAACTATAAAAACGAGTCAAAGTGGATTGTCCCACACTAGCACTTCCGCGCAATAACTCTACCAAAGGCGATCCTATTACAGGAATAGCTTCCGGCACACCTGTTACAATTTTTACAGCCCAATAACCAATTTGGTCCCAAGGTAAGGAATAACCAGTTACACCAAAAGATGCGGTCAATACAGCCAAAACCACACCAGTAACCCAAGTCAATTCGCGAGGTTTTTTAAAGCCACCAGTGAGATACACACGAAATACGTGGAGGATCATCATTAGTACCATCATACTTGCCGACCATCGATGAACTGATCGGATTAACCAACCAAAATTAGCTTCAGTCATTATATATTGAACAGAAGCAAAAGCATCCGTAACTGTCGGACGATAATAAAAAGTCATAGCAAACCCTGTAGCTACTTGTACTAAAAAACAAGTGAGCGTAATTCCTCCTAGACAATAAAAAATGTTGACATGAGGAGGAACATATTTACTAGTTATATCATCAGCAATTGCCTGAATCTCAAGACGTTCTTCGAACCAATCATAGATTTTATTGAGATAGGTAACTCCCCTCTGAGAACCGTATATGAGAATTTCATCTCGTACGGCTCAAACATAAAGACCAAAATACAAGATTCTATCGGATATGTGTTCGAAACTACCTAATTGTACGATTCACTATTTTCTGACGATACGAAAGAATAAAAATCCGAAAGTTATTTATTGTGGTTATAATGCCAAAATATCAAGTCGGCCCATTCATCTATATGTTGACCAGGCCTCTTGAATCTTCTATAATTACCTATTTTCTTTATTGTGATTTTTATTTGTGCGTCATGAGACTTTACGACTGTTTTCTTTATCATTGATAGGAATTTTCTTGTTAAGACCTATGAATCAATTACAACCTCAGATTCATACTAGAACCACGATGAGTCAATAAAACCCGGTCAAACTAAGCCCTCAAATTCTTTGAGTAAGAACCGTTGGATCATCATTTATTTAATGAATAGAGATAATGACTAAAAATCCAAAGAGACCCTTGGACTTTGATCAAAATAAGCATAAACGGGAGTTTGAAAGAATAAAAATCTTTCAATTTATAACATAACTTCTAAATCTAACTCTTTGAAAAAAAAAAATGTGTAAGTCCGACCACGAGGTTAAGTATGAATCATAGTTTTAATACTTTGTAATCTATTTTATATATTCCGTGCTTCAGATACGAGGAGAATATCCGACGAAATAAAACCATCTCTAGCAAGATGACAGACCTATTCGCTGTACTATCCATAGGATCCATTATAACAAGTCACACACTCATATTCCGGAAATACAGAAACAAAGAAATTTCACGGTCGAACTGCCAAATTATAGAATGGGCTAAAAAGCAGAGACCTACATATTTCGCTTTGTCTTGAAAAGCGAGTTAATACAATCTAATTCATTGAAATTCCGTCCAGTAAAATAGAAGAATTATAAATCTCCAAAATAATAGATAAGAATATCGCAAATAGAGCCATTGCAATACCCATCAAAGGAGTAGTTCCCCACCCAGGAGCTACTTTACCATATTCTGAATTCAACGGTTTCAATAAATCCCCTACAATAGTTCGTCTTGAACCAGATCTAGAACTACCCCCAACGGTTTGTGTAGCCATAAATCTTATTTTATATTCATTGAGATCTGTTGACTTTGTATACCATTCCGTTGTAAATAAATGATCTTAGCATAAATCCCTTGTGGTCTTGAAACTATATAAGAATGGAAACAGCAACACTAGTTGCCATCTTTATATCTGGTTTACTTGTAAGTTTTACTGGGTACGCCTTATATACTGCTTTTGGGCAACCCTCTCAACAACTACGAGATCCATTCGAGGAACATGGAGACTAATTGAAGTAATGAGCCTTCCCAATATTGGGAAGGCTCATTACTTCAATTGAGATACAGAAAAATCATTTCGTCTTTTTAGTTGGAACTTTAGGTGGTTCTCGAAAAAAGATAGCGAAAAAAATTATTCCTAGAGTTGAGACTAAGAGGAATGTATAAACCAAAGCTTCCATAGATTCGATCGTGGTTTACAATTATAGCTTCCATACCTGTTTATTTGAGATCGTCTCCCGGATAAAGAAAGAGCAAGGCAAGAGTCAAAGAAAAGACAGCGATTCAAATCAAGATTTTTTGGTATCCTATATCAAATCACAAAACTAAATACAAAAAATAAAAAAAAAAAATATATATATATATATATTGTATCAGACTACTTGTCTTCTTGTAGTTGGATCTCCAATTTTTTGGAATGCTCCAAATTCTACTTGAGCATCTAAATCTGGGTCAATACCAGCAAAAACATCCCTGAACAAGGTTCTAGCACCATGCCAAATGTGTCCGAAGAAGAAGAGCAGAGCAAATGAAGTATGTCCAAAAGTAAACCAACCCCTCGGACTGCTACGAAAAACACCATCGGATTTCAAAGTAGCCCGATCTAATTCAAAAATTTCACCCAATTGAGCACGTCTAGCATATTTTTTAACAGTAGCAGGATCGCTATAACTGACTCCATTGAGTTCACCACCATAGAACTCAACAGTTACACCTACTTGTTCGACACTATATTTTGATTCTGCCCTTCTAAAAGGAACATCGGCTCTAACAATTCCGTCTCCGTCTACCAAAACAACCGGAAATGTTTCAAAAAAAGTAGGCATACGACGGACAAAAAGTTCACGCCCTTCTTTATCTCTAAAGATAGGGTGTCCTAACCAACCAACAGCTATTCCATCCCCGTTATCCATTGAACCTGCTCTGAACAATCCCCCTTTTGCCGGATTATTGCCGATGTAATCATAAAAAGCTAATTTTTCAGGAATTTTAGACCAAGCTTCAGATAAACTTTGCTTTTCGGCTAGCCCAGCACTAACTCTTCGATATATTTCTTGCTGGAAGTATCCTTGATCCCATTGATAACGAGTGGGACCAAATAATTCAATCGGGGTAGTTGCTGATCCATACCACATAGTTCCAGCAACTACAAAAGCTGCAAAAAAGACAGCAGCGATACTACTGGAAAGGACGGTTTCAATGTTTCCCATGCGTAATCCTTTGTATAGACGTTGGGGCGGACGGACACTAAGATGGAATAGACCCGCCAATATGCCCAAAGTTCCTGCTGCAATATGATGAGAGGCTATTCCTCCCGGAACAAAAGGATCAAAACCTTCCACACCCCATGCTGGATTTACAGCTTGTACCCTTCCCGTTAGTCCATAAGGATCGGATACCCATATTCCGGGACCGTACAATCCTGTTACATGAAAGGCGCCAAAACCAAAGCAAGCCACCCCTGAGAGAAATAAATGAATTCCAAAGATCTTGGGCAAATCCAAAGAGGGTTTTCCTGTACGTTCATCACAAAATATTTCTAGATCCCAATACACCCAATGCCAAATAGCTGCTAAAAAGCACAAGCCAGAAAACACAATATGTGCACCAGCCACACCTTCGTAACTCCAAATACCCGGATTCGTTATAGTCCCCCCCGTGATACTCCAACCACCCCATGAATTGGTTATTCCTAAACGAGTCATGAAGGGTATAACGAACATACCCTGTCTCCACATTGGATCAAGAACAGGGTCAGAAGGATCAAAAACCGCTAATTCGTATAGAGCCATCGAACCGGCCCAACCAGCAACCAGAGCTGTATGCATTATATGGACAGAAATTAAACGGCCGGGATCATTCAACACGACCGTATGAACACGATACCAAGGCAAACCCATAGAAATACCCCCCTTTTTTTTTTCAATTAAAAATAGACGCTATGTAACTTTATTGCACTGTAAAAAAAACTATACTATGGACCTTACTTTAGTTTTTTAGTGGATTATCTCGGGGAAAGGATTAATATTTGTTCTATTCTTTTAGTAAGAATGTCTTTTAATAATAATGGAACAATTTTGTTCGTAGGAAGAAAAAGAAGCAGATTTATTCTACACCCGATAAGTACCAATACGCAATGGTAGGACGTTGAAAGCATTTTATATGAGTAACTCCATCTATATCTGTTCATCATCCAAAAGAAAAGACCTATTTGGAATAAATTTCCTTTCTTCATTCTGTTTTCCTTTTTTATGAACTTCTTTTTTTATTTTAATCTCTGTATAAAATATGATAAAAGATAAAATATTATTAAGACAATAAACCTATTTTTACGCTTTCACATCAAAGTGAGATATAGTACTTCACTTTTCTTTCGTTTAATGCCTATTGGTGTTCCAAAAGTACCTTTTCGAAATCCTGGAGACGAAGATGCATCATGGGTTGACGTATAGTGCGACTTGTCAGATCTATTTGGAAATATGGTATTTCCCCGTTCTCTTCCCCGATTGAGATATCCTCTCTTTCGCCCAAGAAAGATTGATTGAATCATCAAAAATTTGGAGCGTGAAATGCAACGAAGAAAATTAAATCGATTTTTTAGGGGATATACAGATTAATATTAGCAATTAGACTAATTTATGGTTGCTTTGATTCGAACAATAAAATGAAGTAGCCAGGCTCCGTTTATAAAAAACCCATTGGTAATATATCTATGATTTTTAGTTAATATCATATTCTATTATATTCTATTTATAGAATATTCGATTTATAATTTATAATATAAACAGAAGTGATTTCAAACTGTTAATAAATTGAGTAATGTGATGAATGCATTGAATATTAATATTTGGTGGGAAACATGAAATAAATTGTTTTTGAAAAAAACAAAGGAAGTCGTAGCAAAAAGACGTAGTATTCGGATATTTGGCCTATATATGTAAATCAAAACCGGTCAGCTCTTTACTCGGAGTAGAGCATAAACCTAAAAGAATTCAAGAAGACCATTTAGGAACAAGAAAATTACATCGTGATTTGGATTGAATTCCGATGAAATAATACATCAATGAGAAGTTAGTCCGAACAGTTTAGTGAATTATTTTTTTTTCTTTTATAAATAAAAAAGAAAAAAAAACTAGAATCTACACATTGATTCTTTTTTTTTTTCGCGATGTGTATTGAACCGTATGCATTAAAAGATGCATGTACGGTTCCGAAGGGATACAATTTTATCCCACTCAACCGACTTTATCGAGAAAGATTCCTTTTTTTAGGACAAGAAGTGGATGCCGAAATCTCGAATCAACTTATTGGTCTTATGGTATATCTTAGTATAGAGGATGATACTAAGGATTTGTATTTGTTTATAAACTCTCCCGGCGGATGGGTAATACCTGGATTAGGTATTTATGATACTATGCGATTTGTGCAACCAGACGTACAAACAATATGCATAGGATTAGCCGCTTCAATGGGATCTTTTATTCTGGTCGGAGGAGAAATTACCAAACGTCTAGCATTCCCTCACGCTTGGCGCCAATGAGTTTTTTATTTGATTTGCGATAAAAAAGAAAAGAAGACAAAACTATGCCTTCGCAATATATGAAATATGAATATTAAGTAATAATAGCATGGCACTTCGAATTCGATATGAAATTATGTTTTTTTTTTTAAAGCGTTAACTTATGTATCGAAAAAGTAGTATGAGATAAAGGGTATTTCCTATTTTATCTGATATATCAGGGGACCCATTTCAGCGTCACAAACTTTTTTGTTTTCACACCGAAAAACTCTTAACAATATATATATATTATTCCGAAAGAATACGAAAAAAAAAAAAAGAAATTTTGGGATTGCTAAATACCAGAGGAAATAAATATATAAAGCAACGGAACCATCGTAGTATTTTTTTAACTACTCCAAAAAGAAGGGTGGTTATTGGATCATTTACCTATGTTAATATGATAGACTTAAATTTTTTTTTTTAATTTCTTCAATGTAAGAGGAATAAAAGTGAATTCCATTGTATAGCCGTATGCAATGTGTAAAAGAAAAGATGCCTGTACGGTTGTTCAATTTTCTCTTTTTTATATCTTTTTATTAATATATTAATATTATTCTTTCGAGATAGAATAATAATTTATTATGTTAATGTTATTTCATCAGGGTAATGATCCATCAACCTTCTAGTTCTTTTTATCATACATCGACGGTAGATTTTATCCTGGAAGCGGAAGAACTACTGAAGCTGCGCGAAACCCTCACAAAGGTTTATGTACAAAGAACGGGCAAATCCTTATGGGTTGTTTCCGAAGACATGGAAAGAGATGTTTTTATGTCAGCAACAGAAGCCCAAGCTTACGGACTTGTTGATCTTGTAGCGGTTGAATAAAAATAAGAGAGATTTTACGCAAGTATGCAATTTTATTTTTTATCTTATTACCGGGGTTAATACAATATTCATAAATATTCTATGAATACATTAATAAAAAAAGGATTCATAATTATCCGGTTAGGATCGATCTAAACCATCCCATTATGTATATGATTCAATATGCCAACTATTAAACAACTTATTAGAAACACACGACAGCCAATCAAAAATGTCACGAAATCCCCCGCTCTTGGGGGATGTCCTCAGCGACGAGGAACATGTACTAGGGTGTATGTGCGACTCGTTCAGATCATGGACTGGGCCAAAAGAATTGATCCAATCTAAGTGATCAGTAACAGTGATATCGGATAGAATGTAAGAAGACCATTCACTAGACGAAAAATGAAACTATCTAAAAAAGATCTATCATATCATTCTATTGTGGTATCAAATTAATTTATGGTTGACATTGGTACAAATCCAATCACTTACAAATCTAATTTAAGATGAGAAAGAATTCCCCATTGATAGCAAATGGTATTCATTAAGCAGGGAAATGCTATTTAAAAAGCAGAAAGATTATACCCTTAACTCTTGACTCCTGCAAGAACGGACTAACAAGGTCAGCTACTCAGCTAATCTCCATAATTAAATAAAATACCGTTACTGTATAGGTGGGTCTCTTTGTGAAAGACCTATTACTGGATAATGATGGGTAGAGCCACCAAAGAGTGTGAACTGTACAAGTTAACAATAGCCTTGATTAAATGAAATGAGGGAGGAGGCTCCGGTGTATAGAGAGGACCTCACCGTTAAGAAGCAACCATAGAAACGAAGGAAACCACTATACTTATTTCTATTTACTACTTTTTTATTTAGTATGTTTTTTGATACCTAATATCAATACAATTTTTTATTTCGAGGTGAGAAGCCTAGAAAAAAATCGTGGTCAGGAAGGTTATAGTAGCAAAAGCCGTTGGAATTTTTATTTTATACACTGGAAGAATCCGTTTTGTTATTAATAGACTAGGAAAGGGAAAGGAAATAACTGAACGAAAAGAAATCAATTAGTTATTCATCAAAGTTTCATTTATTCAATGACTAGAATTAAACGAGGATATATAGCTCGAAGACGTAGAACCAAAATTCGTTTATTTGCATCAAGTTTTCAAGGGGCTCATTCAAGACTTTCTCGAACTATTACTCAACAGAAAATACGAGCTTTGGTTTCGTCTCATCAAGATAGAGGTAGACAAAAAAGATATTTTCGTCGTTTGTGGATCACTCGGATAAATGCAGTAATTCGAGCCAATAAACTATACTATAGTTATAGTAAATTAATACACAATCTGTACCAGTGCCAGTTGCTTCTTAATCGTAAAATACTTGCACAAATAGCTATATTAAATAGGAATTGTCTTTATATGATTTCCAATGAGATCTTAAAATAAGATAGAGAGGTTGCAAGGAATCCAGTGTAATGTTTTAAACGAAATTCCTTCGTGAGTGAATTTGGGAAGGTAGAGTAGAAAGTAGAAATTAGTATGGTAAAATAGGATATAATATGATTATGATAAAGTCGTCACAATGAACAAACACGTTCAATAAAAAAAGATCTATTCTTTTTCCCAAATTCTTTTTTTTTCTTACAACACAACAATAAAATCGTCATTTTTTTAAATTTTTGAACAAAAAGTAAATTCGCATTTTTAATCGGATTGAAGTTTTATTTTGATTCAATTGAAGAGCAAGCCTATTTATTTTTAATTCTAAGACCAGTCGTTCTAGGAGTCGACTCCTTTCTTTCAAATTGTTTCTCATTATTAAGAAAAGGTAACAAAGATAAAATACGAGCTTGTTTTATAGCAATAGTAATTAATCGTTGTTGTTTTAAGGTCAATTTATTCACTCGCCTAGATAATATCTTTCCTTGTTCACTAATAAATCGACTAATTAAACTCATATTTCTATAATCAATTCGATCCCCCGATTGTATCGGGGGCAAACGCCTACGAAAAGATCGCTTAGATTTAAGAAAGAGCCGCTTGGATTTATCCATGGTTTTTTTATTCCTTGTCCTGAAAATCCTAATTCTATTTTGATCGTATCAGAAATGATTTCGAATTAAAAAAAAAAAAGATTTCTTTGTTTTGTTCATTTTATATTTAAATAAATATAGGATCTGTTATATAGAATTTTTGTTCTATAAATAATATTACTATATTATAATTGTTATATATAATATGTTGTTTTTCGTCTTCCTTGGAAAACAAGGTGGACGCGCGAGCGGTCGGTTAGATCTATTTCTTTATCTCTCCATGAATCGTATGTTTGTAACAAGAGGCACAGAATTTTCTCAATTCCAATCGACTAGGCGTATTATGTCGATTTTTTTGCGTAATATATCGGGAAATGCCCATTGATTCCTTATTAACGCGATTTCGAACACAACAGGTACATTCCAAAATAATCGTTACTCGGGCATCTTTACCCCTGGCCATGAACCTCCTTTGGATTTTTGATTGACTCAACTATTCTATTTTTCCATTTTACGATCCGAATCGAAGAAGAAAGAAAGGAAAGAAAAAAAAAATAAGTTGCTAAATTGAAATCCAATTATGAAAGATTTCGTTGCAATCTATCAATATAGTAATAATAAGTAATATAATGATTTCTAACTCTATACTTAGAATTGCTGTACAATATTTAATTTTTCATTGAATTATCTTGTATGATATTGTTGTCACAGTTATTCCATTTTCTTTCTCACGCTATTATTAATTAATTTAATTTTGGTCCCGAAACCCTGAGTTCGTAGTTTCGCTAGGGCGAATCCGCTTTTATTCTTTTCTAATTTTTTTGTTAATTATAAAACCAGAAAAGTAAGGGAGGGGATTAGGCACAGATATTTGATTCTAGCTCTAATTTTCTTCGCCCCTTCGCGTTTCACTTACTATAATGAAAAAAAGGGGAATATTAACGCATCTGGAAATAAACGATTGATCTCTATCAATAAACCTGCTAAAGAACCAAACCATAGAGTACTTACTACCGGTGCCACGGAAAGATATGTTTTTAGATCTCGCATTTAAAATCCTCCTTCTTTTTTTTTTTTGTGATTTTTTTATAATTTGTAATACATAATAGTATTACATATATGACCAGATGTGTATATGTAGTTAATGACTGACACTTGTATTTCTACGCAGAATCCCTAATGCAGATTGAAATGTACAACAATTTGGTAAATATTCCTTTTTTTAAAACAAAAAAAATACGTCCCGTTCTGTCTGAGAATTCCCGAAAAATATTCATTTTTTTTACG